TTACAGAGGACCTCGTTTCAAAAAAATCCGTCGTCTGGGGGCTTTACCGGGGCTAACTAGTAAAAAGCCTAGAACCGGAAGCGATCTTAGAAACCAATCGCGCCCCGGCAAAAAATCTCAATACCGTATTCGTTTAGAAGAAAAACAAAAATTGCGCTTTCATTATGGTCTTACAGAACAACAATTACTTAAATACGTTCGGATCGCCGGAAAAGCCAAAGGATCAACAGGTCAGGTTTTACTACAATTACTTGAAATGCGTTTAGATAACATCCTTTTTCGATTAGGTATGGCTTCGACTATTCCTCAAGCCCGCCAATTAGTTAACCACAGACATATTTTAGTTAATGGTCGTATAGTAGATATACCAAGTTATCGCTGCAAACCCCGAGATATTATTACAGTGAGGGATGAGCAAAAATCCAGGGCTCTGATTCAAAATTATCTTGATTCACCCCCCCGTGAGGAATTACCAAAACATTTGACTCTTCACCCATTCCAATATGAAGGATTAGTCAATCAAATAATAGATAGTAAATGGGTCGGTTTGAAAATAAACGAATTGCTAGTTGTAGAATATTACTCTCGTCAGACTTAACCCTAACTAAAATAACAAGGGTTCGGGCAATTTTGCCCCCTTAGTTTTGGCTTAAGTAAAGGGACCGGGGGCAAGTAAGGTAAGGGGTTTCATCTGGGGATTTTTCTCTTATTCATGTATCATAGATCGGTAGGGTATTTTCATTCCTTGTCGATTTTGTCCAGTATTTTTCGTACCACAGAAATTCGGGGTAGGGATAGATAATCTATATCAAAGAAAGGTCTAACTGTTGGAGTATCCATTCTTATTTGATGCATTGCAGTCAGTAACATTGGTGAATCAGTTGACGAGTACGGAAAGAGAGGGATTCGAACCCTCGGTAAACAAAAGTCTACATAGCAGTTCCAATGCTACGCCTTGAACCACTCGGCCATCTCTCCCACATAATGATTATGGCCCAAAAACCGAGTGAATAGTGAGTCATTCATATTATTTTGGATAGGTATGTACATTCAATTTTAACTCTAAAAATAGAAAACTTTTCATCAAAGAAAAATCCTTCCTCCGAGGCTGGGGATAAAGATAAATCCAAAAATTGTAAAATAAGGATATATATCTATTCATGTTTGCGAAGATGGTGTTTCCGCCCTTTCTAATATTTATACCGGATTAAATCACTCAATTGAAAAGAATCCAATGATCGATATATTTTTTTTAGACTGTGTTTAATGGATACCTTTAAATCATGATTCTATTTAGTTTACACTATTATTCAATTTTCATAAAAATTATAAAATTCCTTTCCAGTTTTAGATTTTTCAACAACAACTCTTTACTCCAACTTCTTAACCCATAAATTTATTCCAAATTCATGAATCGCCCCCGGATTTTTTTTTATTGATTCCTGTCAAAAAGAAACAATTTGAGTAAAAGGTCTTTCTTTTTATTTTAATGAATCCGTTTTTATGTTATTTCGTACTGCACAATTCCTTTGTTTGTGGGATCGTTTTCTCACGAAAGGGAATTAAAATAAATTATAGAATTAATACACCTATGTCTAGATCTGGGATAAATGGAAATTTTATTGATAAAACCTTTTCAATTGTAGCCAATATCTTATTACGAATAATTCCGACAACTTCGGGAGAAAAAGAGGCATTCACCTATTACAGAGATGGTGCGATTTGATTATTTTTTTTTTATATTTTTACCGCTCTCAGTCTTAAGAGAAAGACAACATTATTCGGGATAGGAAGAAAAAAATTATGTAAATAAATCTACGCTTGTTGAAGGTGAAGTTTGTAAATAAAACAACGCCTTCTGTCGTGTATCCCCGATTAATGCAGCCTCAGATGCTTCAATTGTCGATTCTAGAGTATTGAGCGAAAGGTTACACCTATGGGTTAGGTCAACCCTACTCCACTAGTACCAATAGGGGGCATAGGGGAAGAAGCACTACTCCTAGGAATCAACACACGAAAACTTTGTTATAAATTATCCCTTTTCCTTATCAGGATCGGGACTAACAATGGTTGGGACAACAAACATCCATCTCGTTCGTATTTTGGATACCCGTATAACCATCGAAGACTGTTGAAGTGACTAATTCCTGCAAATTAAAGGGCGTTGAAGACAAAGAAATTGTTGGAGTAACTTTTTTTATCTAATACCAACATGCTTGATGTTAAGGAAAGATCTTCTACAAGAAGGTTGGCTAGAGATTTCTTGTAAAAACACCAGCCCCGCTTAGTTTATAATGAGAATATTTCAGTCTTTTTGATTCCATGTATTATTATCATTATGCACATAAAGGAGGAGCCGTATGAGATGAAAATCTCATGTACGGTTCTGAAACGGAGATTCTTTGAATCGAATGACGACCGTAACGGATGTCGGCTCAATCCGAAGGAAATTATGCGGAAGCTTTACAGAATTATTATGAAGCTATGCGACTAGAAATTG